TAAAAACAGATACACCCAATACGTCAAAACTCATTGCCCAAGGGTAGAGAAAGACCGTTTCCACATCAAAAACAACAAAAACTAGCGCAAACATGTAATAGCGTATTCGAAATTGTAACCAAGCACCCCCCATGGGTTCTATACCCGATTCATAACTAGAAAGCTTCTCTGGTCCTTCACTAACCGGGGCTAAAAGTCCTGAAATCCAAAATACCAAAATAGGAATAAGGCTTGCTATTATTAGAAATGTCCAAAAAATATCATATTCGTGAAGCAGGAACATAAATGTACTCCCATTAATGTGGAATAGGCGGAACTGAAATTAGTCAATTCAAGTTAGCATTGTCAATTTATCCAGAATTTCTCTCTTTTCCTCGGTGAAACAAGAATCTCTTTTGCTCAAACCAAAGAGCGCTTACTTTAGTTTTTGTTTCTTTTGTGTCATGTCTTCTTTAAGGATTCATCCAATGGAATCCCCACTATCTTTCTTTTGGATTTCCATTCTATTTAGATATGGTATAGACAGACCTAATTCTTATACAAAGAAAACTCTTTTGCTTCACTTTGTCTCGCTTTCTCTAGAATCTTCTAGAAAAAAGAATAGCTCTATCCTTTATTTAAGCATAGTCAGAGACTATTAAATAAAAAAGAAAATACTTAACTACTAATTAGATTAGAACCTAATTAAAATAGGATTACTAATGTATGCAGCCTAATGAGGAATAATACTAAATAAAAAGAACTCTATTTCATAATTATGAAATAGAATATCCTGTTTTATTATTTACTCTTTCTTTTTATTTTCTTTCGATTTTTTCAATTTAAAGTAGATCTATTTAGATAATCTATATTTTTAGATATTTTACATAATGTATATTATAGTAATAAACTTCAAACAAAATAGGAATTCGCAAAATGGAGAAAATCGTTGCAGTCATTATAGGAAAGTCTAGGCACTTAGGGCATATCCTATTTGAAGGAGGATGGAATTCAAATCAGATAAGGAATCTTTCCTTCCCTTCTATTGATTTGATCGAAATTTTTTTTTTCTTTTCCTGTCTCTATGATTTTCAATAAATGAGCCATGCTAATGCTTTTATCTCTATTCTATGGCGCAAGCGACCCTCGAGTCTATAAACAAGTACTAATAAGGAAAAGAAAACTATACTAAAGGAAACATAGGATATCCATCCTAAAATCTAAAAAAAAAAGACATATATATTAGTAGGGCTATACGGATTCGAACCGTAGACCTTCTCGGTAAAACAGATCAAACGGATTATTATCGAAATGATTTGAACTGTTTCAAAGACCCAACATGCATTTTTCTGCATTGGGCTCTTTCATCAACTGATGTAAAGATCAGTTAATCCGCCATAGTTTTTCTTTACGGAAAGATAATAAGATGGCTCCCTGTGCTCTGATTGATTATTTGTATTATGATCTATCTAGGAGCAATACCAAAGTGTTTCAAAGGAGGATTACTTTGACTTAGGTCTGCCTACGGCCTAAATTAAATCAAACTAAGTGAAATGGAGTCTCTATCGTTCCGCTCCAAGAGTTGACTATGAGACTTCATACACCTTAAAGTTCATAGAACGAAAAGAAGTTTTTTGGAGGCCCTTATCCTCTTATGCCTAGCATTGAGTGGGCTGGATATTTACCTTATCAACTAGCAAATCAATAGGGGTTCTATTTGATTAGGCACCAGAATTGGCACCTGAATCGGACTGAACCGACTGTTTGTCAGGCTACTGTTCTCCTATTCTCTCGAATCCATGAAGTAAGACATTGATTTTGCAATAAGGTCAATTATGTTCATTGCATAATAAGTTCCCTTGAAAAGCATTGGCGCACGTGTAAGCGAGTTGCTCTACCGAACTGAGCTATAGCCCTTGTCAGAGATATCTTAACATATAGATAATTTCTTGTCAAGATGAATATTCTCTAATGCCATAGGATATCCCTTTTATCTATTTACTATAATACCATACCAATAACGAAATACCAATAATGGAGCGGTATTGCTTATAAAAAGCATTCGATCTATAATCGATCGAAGTAATGTGACTTCTTTTGTGATGATAAATTGCCTACTTAACTCAGTGGTTAGAGTACTGCTTTCATACGGCGGGAGTCATTGGTTCAAATCCAATAGTAGGTAGGTAGGTAGAAAAATTACTAGATAGCATTGGACTTACTTCGCTATCTAATAACTTTTTCTACCCTTCTTTTCTTTTTCTTTGTATCAACGAAACCTTTGGATTGTCTTTAATTGGATGGGGGAATCCAATTGATAGCTTCGACTCGTATCCTAGCCCGTTTGAGAGCTAGCTTTGCTTCAACCAATTCTTTCGTACCCTCAGCTCTACTCAAGTTAGCTTCGGCTATTTCAAGTGCCTGTTGAGCTTCTTCTGGATCAATGTCACTACCCAGTTCTGCATCATTTCCTAAAATGATGATCTCATTATTAACTATTCTCGCAAAACCACTCCACAGAACCGCCGTTAACCATTGGTCGTTGAGGAGGCGTATTCTCAAAGGACCCATATCTACAGCTGTGTTAATGGGGGCGTGGTTTGGTAATACACCAATTTGGCCACTATTAGTAGATAAAATGATTTCTTTCACTTCACAATCCCAAATAATTCGTTTAGGAGTTAGTACATAAAGATTTAATTTCATTTCTTCAATTTGTTCTCCTCTTCTAAGTTTATAGCTTTCGTGCTAGCTTCATCGATGTTCCCCACCAAATAAAAAGCCTGTTCGGGTAGGCCATCTAATTCTCCGGAAAGGATTAGTTGAAACCCCCTAATTGTTTCTGCAAGACTAACATACTTTCCTGGAGAACCGGTAAAAACTTCTGCCACAAAGAACGGTTGTGATAAGAACCGCTCAATTTTTCGTGCTCTTGCTACAGTTAAACGATCCTCCTCCGATAATTCATCCAACCCAAGAATTGCAATAATGTCCTGAAGTTCCTTGTAACGCTGTAAAGTTTCCTTAACTCTTTGCGCAGTTTCATAATGGTCCTTGCCAACGATCCGAGGCTGTAACATAGTTGAGGTTGAATCTAAAGGATCGACTGCGGGATAAATACCCTTGGAAGCTAATCCTCTGGAAAGTACGGTAGTAGCGTCCAAATGTGCAAATGTTGTGGCAGGAGCAGGGTCGGTCAAATCGTCCGCAGGTACATAAACTGCTTGGATCGAAGTTATCGATCCCTTGTTGGTAGAAGTAATTCTTTCTTGCAAAGAACCCATTTCTGTACTAAGGGTAGGTTGATAACCCACTGCGGAGGGCATTCTCCCTAATAAGGCGGATACCTCCGATCCTGCTTGAACAAAACGAAAGATATTATCGATGAATAAAAGCACGTCTTGCTTATTAACATCTCGGAAATATTCTGCCATAGTTAGGGCAGTTAAACCAACTCTCATACGAGCTCCCGGCGGTTCATTCATTTGGCCATAGACTAGAGCTACCTTTGATTCCTCAATATTTTTTTCATTAATTACTCCAGATTCCTTCATTTCCATATAAAGATCATTTCCTTCACGAGTCCGTTCCCCTACTCCCCCAAATACGGATACGCCTCCATGAGCTTTAGCAATGTTATTGATTAATTCCATGATGAGTACTGTTTTACCTACTCCTGCCCCCCCAAATAGTCCGATTTTTCCTCCACGCCGATAAGGAGCTAAAAGATCAACCACCTTAATACCTGTTTCAAAGATAGATAATTTCGTATCTAACTCAATAAAGGCAGGCGCGGATCTATGAATAGGGAATGTTGCACTAGTATCTACAGGACCCAAATTGTCAATAGGTTCCCCAAGAACGTTAAAAATTCGTCCGAGAGTAGCTCCACCGACTGGAACACTAAGAGGAGCTCCTGTGTCAATCACTTCCATTCCTCTCATCAACCCGTCTGTAGCACTCATAGCTACAGCTCTAACTCGATTATTTCCTAATAATTGTTGTACCTCACAAGTCACATTAATTTGCTTATCGGCAGTGTCCCGGCTCTTAACTATCAAAGCGTTATAAATATAAGGCAACTTGCCTGGGGGAAAAGTGATATCCAGCACGGGTCCAATAATTTGATCAATACGCCCTGCACTTTTTTCTTCAATTGTGGAAACCCCGGGACGCGAAGTAGTAGGATTGGTTCTCATAATTATCACATAATTATCAAAAAAAGGAATTTGTCGAAATTTTTCGTTTTTTTTCTTGTTGAATAATGCCAAATCAAAAAAATATCCCAAAATCCAAAAGTGAAAAGGAAATGAATTAGTTAATTCAATAAAAAAGAAAAGGGGGCTAGCACTTGATTTCGTTGCCTAAGCGAATCCCATTCACTCATTTACTCATGGAATGAGTCCGTTGGAAAGTGAAAGTTCAATCAATCTTTTTTTTTTCATAGACATTTTTCCTTTTGTCAAGGATCTTTGCCTACTCTACTTTCCTGTCTAGGACTTCGATATACAAAATATATACTACTGTGAAGCATAGATTGCTGTCAACAGAGAATTTTCTTAGTATTTAGGTATTTAGATTCAAAATAAGAAAGGGTCCTATTAAGATAAGAACTTATAAAATTGTAAAATAAGGATTAAGGGATTGGTTTGGGTTGCGCTATATCTATCAAAGAGTATACAATAATGATGGATTTGGTGAATCAAATCTATGGTTTAATAATGAATCATGTTAACTTACCATAACAACAACTCAATTCCTATCGAATTCCTATAGGATAGAACGTACACAGGGTATACCCATTATATATGAATAAAACATATTCATTAACTTAAGCATACTCCCTTTTTTATTTAATGAGTTGATATTAATTGAATATCTTTTTTTTTTTTTAAGATTTTTGCAAAGGTTTAATTTACGCTTAATCTATATCGAGTAGACCCTGTCGTTGTGAGAATTCTTAATTCATGAGTTGTAGGGAGGGACTTATGTCACCACAAACAGAAACTAAAGCAGGTGTTGGATTTCAAGCTGGTGTTAAAGATTATAAATTGACTTACTACACCCCGGAATACGAAACCAAGGATACTGATATCTTGGCAGCATTCCGAGTAACTCCTCAGCCCGGGGTTCCGCCTGAAGAAGCAGGGGCTGCAGTGGCTGCGGAATCTTCTACTGGTACATGGACAACTGTTTGGACTGATGGACTTACCAGTCTTGATCGTTACAAAGGACGATGCTATCACATCGAACCCGTTCCTGGGGAAGAGGATCAATATATCTGTTATGTAGCTTATCCATTAGATCTATTTGAAGAGGGTTCTGTTACTAACATGTTTACTTCCATTGTGGGTAACGTATTTGGTTTCAAAGCCCTACGTGCTCTACGTTTGGAGGATCTACGAATTCCTCCTGCTTATGCAAAAACTTTCCATGGTCCGCCTCATGGTATCCAAGTTGAAAGAGATAAGTTGAACAAGTATGGTCGTCCTTTATTGGGATGTACTATTAAACCAAAATTGGGATTATCCGCAAAAAATTACGGTAGAGCATGTTATGAGTGTCTACGCGGTGGACTTGATTTTACCAAAGATGATGAAAACGTAAACTCACAACCATTTATGCGCTGGAGAGACCGTTTTGTATTTGTTGCCGAAGCAATTTATAAAGCACAAGCAGAAACTGGCGAAATCAAGGGGCATTACTTGAATGCGACTGCAGGTACATGCGAAGAAATGATTAAGAGAGCTGTATTTGCGAGGGAATTAGGGGTTCCGATTATAATGCATGACTACTTAACTGGAGGATTCACCGCAAATACTAGTTTGTCTAATTATTGCCGCGACAACGGCCTACTTCTTCACATTCACCGAGCAATGCATGCAGTTATTGATAGACAGAAAAATCATGGTATGCATTTCCGTGTATTAGCTAAAGCATTGCGTATGTCTGGGGGAGATCATATCCACTCCGGTACAGTAGTAGGTAAGTTAGAAGGGGAACGCGAAATGACTTTAGGTTTTGTTGATTTATTGCGCGATGATTATATTGAAAAAGATCGTTCTCGCGGTATCTTTTTCACCCAGGACTGGGTATCCATGCCAGGTGTTATACCGGTGGCTTCAGGGGGTATTCATGTTTGGCATATGCCAGCTCTGACCGAAATCTTTGGAGACGATTCCGTATTACAATTTGGTGGAGGAACTTTAGGACATCCTTGGGGGAATGCACCAGGTGCAGCAGCTAATCGGGTGGCTTTAGAAGCCTGTGTACAAGCTCGTAACGAAGGGCGCGATCTTGCTCGTGAAGGTAATGAAATTATCCGAGCAGCTTGCAAATGGAGTCCTGAACTAGCTGCAGCTTGTGAAGTATGGAAAGCGATCAAATTCGAGTTCAAGCCGGTAGATACCATCGATTAAGTAGATAAAACTAGATATAAAGATAAAGAAGGTCTAAATAAAAAAAGCGAAATAGAAAGAGAAAAAATCAGTTACGAAATGCAGTAATTCTTCTTTAATCTTCTAATTGATTGCAATTAAATTCGGCTCGATCTTTTTTACAAAAAAAAAGATCGAGCCGAATTTAAATATATCTTGATACGATCATGAGACTTGACAAATCGAGATTCTTCTATTCTATATATCTAGAATATAGAAAGGTATAATACAATAAACAAATACAAATAAAAATATAGTATTATCATACGATAATGGAATCAAATACGCAGTATTTACAGAAAAGAGTCTTCGTTTATTGGGAAAGAATCAATATACTTTTAATGTCGAATCGGGATTCACTAAGACAGAAATAAAGCATTGGGTCGAGCTCTTCTTATGATCATTACCCTTCAACTGGATATTCTATTCCACTTCTACTTTTTAAATTCAAGGGTATTCTGAAAGAGGTATTTCTTTCATTTTATCGCTTTCTTTTGAATCCAATTTCAAGTTGGATTAGAAAGATAGAAAGGCCATGAGAATGGAAAAAGAAAAATTTAATTATCCATTCCATTCATTTTTTTATAGATATAGAATACTAAAGAATACTAACTAAAGTATTCTATAAAAAATCTTTATTTTGTAAACTAAAAAATACAATAGTCAATATTCCTTATAATAGATATACTTAATTATATCTTAAGAATCTTAAGATATATTTGGAATAGATAGAAATAGTAAATTGGAATTGAGACACCCATTCTATGACAGATTTAAACTTACCCTCTATTTTCGTGCCTTTAGTAGGCTTAGTATTTCCGGCAATTGCAATGGCTTCTTTATTTCTTTATGTGCAGAAAAATAAGATTGTCTAGAACCGACGGGGCCTAATTTGCTCAATGTATTTCCAGGATCATAATACAGATCTTTTTTAGTGTAAGTAATATATTAATATGATAGGGTATGTAGGTCTTTCTACACACAAATGAAAAACTATGGATGCAGATATAGGCTACGAGCATAAATGCATACATATGCGTAGCCGAGTATAGCGAGTTTTTTTAAGCGGATCCAGGAATTTTTTTTTAATAGAAAGTCAATGTATCTAACCAATTATTTCACAGGAGTCCTAGCTGCTGAAGGTGATTTCAGAATCAAAACAAAAAAAGTAAAGTCAAAATCATTTAGCTTATTCTCTCAATTTCAATTAACCACTGCTGGATTTAGTATATCTAATATGAATTGGCGATCAGAACACATATGGATAGAACTTCTAAAGGGTTCTCGAAAAAGAGGTAATTTTTTCTGGGCCTGTATTCTTTTTCTAGGTTCATTAGGATTCTTAGCGGTTGGGGCTTCCAGTTATCTTGGTAAGAATATGATATCCCTACTTCCATCTCAACAAATTCTTTTTTTTCCACAGGGGGTCGTGATGTCTTTCTACGGAATCGCGGGCCTATTCATTAGCTCCTATTTGTGGTGCACTATTTTGTGGAATGTAGGCAGTGGTTATGATCGATTTGATAGAAAAGAGGGAATAGTGTGCATTTTTCGTTGGGGATTCCCTGGAATAAAACGTCGCATCTTCCTTCGATTCCTTGTGCGGGATATCCAATCAATTAGAATTCAGGTTAAAGAGGGTCTTTATCCTCGTCGTATCCTTTATATGGAAATACGTGGCCAGGGGGTCATTCCCTTGACTCGTACGGATGAGAAGTTTTTTACTCCACGAGAAATTGAACAAAAAGCTGCCGAATTGGCCTATTTCTTGCGCGTACCAATTGAAGTATTTTGAGTACCAATTGCAATTTTAAAAAATTGTAAGGATATTTTCGAGTATTTATCTAAAGGAAGGAACAACCGAAGATAAGAGAAAATTGTTTCGAATTTGTTTTGTCCAAGTGAGATATATGGCATAATATTCTTCCCTTTTCATATGAAGGGAAGGGGCTTTTTTTTTTTTTTTATTCTATTTCTCTATTCCACTTCATTTAGATCTAAAATAAGAAAGAACCCAATAGAATGAAATTCTACTAGTATACAAAAAGAGAAATAGATACAAACAGAAGGTCTCAAACCTTGTTATAGAATGCTTCAAAGATCAAAGAAAAGAAATATCATATAGAGTCAGCGAATGAAGCGGATTCATTAACAACTCAATTTACAGATCAAAAATGAAAAAAAAGAAAGCATTGCCTTCTTTCCTATATCTTGTATTTATCGTACTTTTGCCCTGGGGAGTCTCTTTCTCTTTTAACAAATGTCTGGAACTTGGGATTAAGAATTGGTGGAATACCAGGGAACCTGAAACTCTCTTAACGGATATTCAAGAGAAAAGGATTCTAGAAGGATTCATAGAATTAGAAGAGCTTTTTCTCTTGGACGAAATGATAAAAGAGAAACCGAAGACACATGTACAAAAACCTCCTATAGGAATACACAAGGAAATAATACAATTGGCCAAAATAGATAATGAGGACCATCTCCATATCATTTTGCATTTCTCAACAAATATAATTTGTTTGGCTATTCTAAGTGGTTCTTTTTTTCTGGGTAAAGAGGAACTTGTCATTTTGAATTCTTGGGCTCAGGAATTCTTCTATAACTTAAATGACTCAATAAAAGCTTTTTTTATTCTTTTAGTTACGGATTTTTTTGTTGGATTTCACTCCACCCGCGGTTGGGAACTACTAATTCGTTGGGTCTACAACGATCTTGGATGGGCTCCTAACGAGTTAATTTTCACTATTTTTGTTTGTAGTTTTCCTGTGATTCTAGACACGTGTTTGAAATTTTGGGTCTTTTTTTGTTTAAACCGTCTATCTCCTTCGCTTGTAGTCATTTATCATTCAATTAGTGAAGCATAATTGGATTTCTTAATATTAATCAAATTAGCATTTTTCTTCCTTTAGAAAGAAAGCCCTTTTCCTTTTTAGCAAAATTCTTTCTATTTCTACCTGCTCAAGGTATTCATCATTCCAGTACAACTGTTGCAGTAGAATGACAACAGACTCGTGTATAGGGAACTAAATTAACTTAGCTACCTATCTAATTTATTGTAGAAACTCCGGGATCCGCGATTGGACATGGAAAATAGAAATACTTTTTCTTGGGTAAAGGAACAGATGATTCGATCGATTTCTGTATCGATCATGATATACGTAATAACTCGGACGTCTATTTCAAATGCATATCCCATTTTTGCGCAGCAGGGTTATGAAAACCCGCGGGAAGCAACTGGACGAATTGTATGTGCCAACTGCCATTTAGCTAATAAGCCCGTGGATATTGAAGTTCCCCAAGCTGTCCTTCCCGATACTGTATTTGAAGCAGTTCTTCGAATCCCTTATGATATGCAGCTGAAACAAGTTCTTGCTAATGGAAAAAAGGGAGGGTTGAATGTGGGTGCTGTTCTTATTTTGCCTGAGGGATTCGAATTAGCGCCGCCCGACCGTATTTCTCCTGAGTTGAAAGAAAAGATAGGAAATCTCTCTTTTCAGAGTTATCGTCCCAATAAAAAAAATATTCTTGTGATAGGCCCTGTTCCCGGTAAGAAATATAGTGAAATTGTCTTTCCCATTCTT